ATTCGACCTAATCGTACCACGTAATCCTTTTAAAAGCGTTCTGAGTGAGTTATTTAAGCTCCACGCCTTCTTTCCTTTGAATTCCAATTCAATCAAGTAGAGCGCACTAAGTTCCATTTTTTTATTTGTAGCAAACAAGTAGTTAGCTTCTCGGAATCAAAGTAAATAAGAATGGAGTTTTCTTTGGTGACCTAAGATCTAATTGTAGAAAGAATCAAAAGTTTCGGATAACTCTTTTTTTTACCTAGATTCCCGATTCCTAATTAAGAAGTCTCTATCAACAAGATAAAAACGTGAGTTCTTCCTTTCGTGAAATTAGGAAAATAAAACGAATTTCGTCTTACGTATATAATCAAATTCAAATAGAGAAAAGATAGATATATAGTTTTGTATCTTTCTCCATCTCCCGCAAATCCCATTTTCACTAAAAATCCCGGTTGTGTCGCATTCTAAGGAATCTTTCGATGATTTGTAAGAAACTCTTTGTTTTTTGTTTATTAAATTAGTAAATTAGAAGACAAGAACAAAACACAAAGAAATGAAGAAAAATAATAAAGTTGATTATCATATGTATCTTTCATGTAGAAAGATGAATAAGTCCATTTATTTAGTTCTACATTCCTTGGACTTATTCTATATACTCACTTAGATATATAGATACTTATATCTCTACTAAGAATTTTCAAATTGAATTAATTAATAATAACTACGATTAATAATAACTACGAATTCATAATAATTACAATTCTTAATTATAATTAGTATAAATATAAAATATGATATTAAAAAAAAAATAATAACAGGTACAAATAATAAATCGAGGTACCCATTTTATGACAACTTTCAATTTTCCCTCTATTTTTGTGCCTTTAGTAGGCCTAGTATTTCCGGCACTTGCAATGGCTTCTTTATTTCTTCATGTTCAAAAAAACAAGATTGTTTAGATCTGAGGGGACCCAATCCAATCTCATCCGTTTTTTTTTTTTGAAACTTAGACTTGTAGCATAACACAGATATTTATTTTGGGAAATATGGTATAACGTGTGGATTTCCGCCGAACATAAAGGAAAGGGCTCTTATGCCTGCAGAAAATGATCTACGGGTAAATGAATTCTAGCTAGTTTCAAATAGATCAGGATCGCTGGATGCCTAAAATGTAAAGTTGGTGGATCTATATGTATATCAATATGTATATTGGGATCATATGAAGGGTATGTTATTATTTTAGATCTAACCAATTTGATGAATTACTCCTAAAGGTTCACATCAAACTAGTGCTAGTTCACATAAAACTAGTGCTAGTTGATGAGAGTTCCTTCGGAAACAAAAAAAAGTAAAGTCAAAATCATTTGGGGTATTCTCTCAATTCCAATAAAATGAAATCGGATCAAATATGAGTTGGCGATCAGAACATATATGGATAGAACTTATAACGGGGTCTCGAAAACTAAGTAATTTTTGCTGGGCCCTTATCGTTTTGTTAGGTTCATTAGGATTCTTATTGGTTGGAACTTCCAGTTATCTTGGTAGAAATTTGATATCTTTTGTTCCGTCTCAGCAAATCATTTTTTTTCCACAAGGGATCGTGATGTCTTTCTACGGGATCGCGGGTCTCTTTATTAGTTCCTATTTGTGGTGCACAATTTCATGGAATGTAGGTAGTGGTTATGATCGATTCGATAGAAAGGAAGGAATAGTGTGTATTTTTCGTTGGGGATTTCCTGGAAAAAATCGTCGCATATTCCTCCGATTCCGCATAAAAGATATTCAATCCGTTAGAATAGAAGTTAAAGAGGGTATTTATGCTCGTCGTGTCCTTTATATGGATATCAGAGGCCGGGGGGCTATTCCCTTGACCCGTACTGATGAGAATTTGACTCCACGAGAAATTGAACAAAAAGCCGCGGAATTGGCCTATTTCTTGCGCGTACCGATTGAAGTCTTTTGAGAAAAGGAACTGGGCTGAAGAACGAATGCTTTCTCAGCAGGGGGGAAAAAATGCAAGAATCCTCTTTTGTATATAACATAACTTAACTGAAGTTTCGTCAGAACGTTCAGTCGAGCCAAAGCCGCCGTATATGGAACAACCATAAAACAAAACTCTTTTTTTTTTTATTTTTTATGCGTATCCAAATCCATGCAACTCAATTCAAACAAGTAAGAAATTGAACTACTAGATTCAATTCATCTCATATATCAAATGATTTCGAAATGATTTCGAAAGAAAGAAATTTCTATTTTTTGTTTAAGTTCAATATTTGTTGGAAGTGATACTTTAGATGCAGATAAATCATATCTTGTAAATGATTTCCTTTTTGTCAATCGACCTTTTTTTATCCTTTCGTTTGTATTCCTTACTAAGGAATAATGGGTTTTCTTAATAATGATAACTTGGCCCATTTCTGTCTTGTTTTGCCGCTCATTTTTTTTATCATCACAATATATTTCTCTCAATTATTCTATTCTTGGCTATGGGGAATCATTGGCATTTTTTCGAAATAGTGGATATTTTGATAGAAAAGGAGTTCTTTCGTCTCAAAATCTCAATAATATTCATTCCTTAAAGTACTTCTTTCAATCAGTCATCGAAAGGAGACACTTGTTTGGAATTTGGTGAATTGAGATATCTGGAAACAATATTTTTGATTATTTCTTCATTCGAATTCCACGTGGAGTCTTAGTCTATTTCTGTATTCTTTCTAGATTCAAACAAAATAAAATCACAAATCAAATAGATTCATAGGTTTGATACCCTGTCTAGAACTCATGTTTGAAAGAAATATTCGATTGCATAGAGTCGACAAATGAAGTGGGTTAATTAAAAATTCACAGGTGAAAAATGGCAAAAAAGAAAGCATTCACTCCTCTTTTGTATCTTGCATCTATAGTATTTTTGCCCTGGTGGATTTCTCTCTCATTTACTAAAAGCATGGAATCTTGGGTTACTAATTGGTCGAATACTGGTCAATCCGAAATTTTTTTGAACGATATTCAAGAAAAAAGTATTATAGAAAAGTTCATAGAATTGGAGGAAATCCTCTTCTTGGACGAAATGATCAAGGAATACTCGGAGACACATCTACAAAAGCTTCCTATAGGAATCCACAAAGATACGATCCAATTAATCAAGATACACAATGAGGATCGCATCCATACGATTTTGCACTTCTCGACAAATATAATCTGTTTTGGTATTCTAAGCGGTTATTCTATTTTAGGTAATGAAGAACTTCTTATTCTTAACTCTTGGGCTCAGGAATTCCTATATAACTTAAGTGATACAGTAAAAGCTTTTTCGATTCTTTTATTAACCGATTTATGTATCGGATTTCATTCACCCCATGGTTGGGAACTGATGATTGGTTCTGTCTACAAAGATTTTGGATTTGTTCATAATGATCAAATTATATCTGGTCTTGTTTCCACTTTTCCAGTTATTCTCGATACTATTTTTAAATATTGGATTTTCCGTTATTTAAATCGTGTATCTCCGTCACTTGTAGTTATTTATCATTCAATGAATGATTGATAAATGATCCACCAATATTAATTTAATCCAATTAGAATGTTTCTTACTTTGTAGTTCTACATAAGCATTAAAAACTTTCTATCCGGGGGATTTTCATCCTATACTATAGTATTCCAGTAAAATGATTCCAGTAAATAGCAGAATCGTGGATAGGGAACTATACTAGCGACCTACCCAATTTATTGTAGAAATTTTCGGATCAATGATTAGACCATGCAAACTAGAAATACTTTTTCTTGGATAAAGGAACAGATTACTCGATTTATTTCCGTATCGCTCATGATATATATCATAACTCAGACATCCATTTCAAGTGCATATCCCATTTTTGCGCAGCAGGGTTATGAAAATCCACGAGAAGCAACGGGGCGTATTGTATGTGCCAATTGCCATTTAGCTAATAAGCCCGTGGATATTGAGGTTCCACAAACAGTACTTCCTGATACTGTATTTGAAGCAGTTGTTCGAATTCCTTATGATAAGCAAGTAAAACAAGTTCTTGCTAATGGTAAGAAAGGGGGTTTGAATGTGGGGGCTGTTCTTATTTTACCGGAGGGGTTTGAATTAGCTCCTTCCGATCGTATTTCTCCCGAGATGAAAGAAAAGATAGGCAATTTGTCTTTTCAGAGCTATCGCCCTAATAAAAAAAATATTCTTGTGATAGGGCCTGTCCCTGGTCAGAAATATAGTGAAATCGCCTTTCCTATTCTTTCCCCCGACCCCGCTACTAAGAAAGATGTTCACTTCTTAAAATATCCTATATACGTAGGTGGGAATAGGGGAAGGGGTCAGATTTATCCCGACGGAAGCAAGAGTAACAATACTGTTTATAATGCTACAGGAGCAGGTATAGTAAGTAAAATCATACGAAAAGAAAAAGGGGGATATGAAATAACCATAACAGATCCGTCGGATGGACGTCAAGTGGTTGATATTATCCCTCCAGGACCAGAACTTCTTATTTCAGAGGGCGAATCCATCAAATTTGATCAACCATTAACGAGTAATCCTAATGTGGGTGGGTTTGGTCAGGGAGATGCAGAAATAGTACTTCAAGATCCATTACGGGTCCAAGGTCTTTTGTTCTTCTTGGCATCTGTTATTTTGGCACAAATATTTTTGGTTCTTAAAAAGAAACAGTTCGAGAAGGTTCAATTGGCCGAAATGAATTTCTAGATTCGCGGATTTATCGACATCAGGTTCGTAAAAAGAACCAAATTTTTGTTGTCGATTATGTATGATCAAAAAAAAAAATGAAATTATGAAAAACCTTTTATTTACTTGCTCTTTTTCTACGAGCTTCAGGGAATCCCTTGTACCGCATTCCTAGTCATAATAGGTAGATTTTTGTTTGAAGAAGACTATTTTATTTGACTTTATGACTTTACCACCTCTTTCTTTGTTTTTTTTAGCCAAATTGAATTTTCTATGTTACTATTGCCAGATTTCAATGTCATAAAATGTATCCGTT